ATACGGCAAAATCATTTGATTCGATCTAATAAGTACCTTGTGTCAGAATTGAGAAATTCTATGGCTAGAATCTTTAGTATTCTCTTATTTATCACCTGTGTCTACTATTTAGGCAGAATGCCATCGCCTATTGGTACTAAGAAACTGAAAGAAACCTCAGAAACGGAAGAAAGCGATGTAGAAACAACTTACGAAACGAAGAAGACGAAACAGGAACAAGAGGGATCCACTAAAGAAGACAAAGATAGCCCGGTTTACGAAGATTCTTATCTTGATATCCATCAAGATAATTGGGAATTGGGAAAACTTAAAGAAGAGAAAACTTATTTTTGGTTTGAAAAACCTATTGTAACTTTTCTTTTCGATTATAAACGATGGAACCGCCCATTGAGATATTTAAAAAATGATAGGTTTGAAAATGCTATACGAAATGAAATGGCACAATATTTTTTTTATATATGCCCCAATAAAGGAAAAAATCTAATCTCATATACATATCCGCCAAGTTTATCAACCTTTTCAGAAATGATAGAGCGAAAAATTTCTTTCTACACGACAGAAAAACTATACCACGAAGACCTATATAATTATTGGATTTATAATAATGAACAAAAAAAATACAACTTAAGGAACGAATTTGTAAGTAGAATACAAAATTTAGAAAAAGAGAAAGGATCTTTTGCTTTAAATATACTAGAAAAAAGAACCAGATTATGTGATGATGAGCATGAACAAGAATATTTACCCAAAATGTATGATCCCTTTTTGAATGGACCTTATCGCGGAACAATAAAAAATGTAGATTCAGATGAAATCATGACTGATTTAATAACTTCAAGAGTGGATTCCTTAGAAATATTGTGGATAAATAAAATTCATGGTCTATTTCCTAAAAATTCTCAAACATTTGAACATAAAAAGAATAGGTTTTATTCTGATGAGAAATTTTTATCGAATCCTATTGAGAATTCCTTAACCTCAATTGAAAGATTTTATTTTGAACGTGTGCAAGGAATAGATTCAGAAAGTCAAATAAAATCTTTGAAATTGTTATGCGATGTAATTACAACTGATCCAAATGATCTAATAAAAATTAGAAAAAATTCTATTGGAATGGAAGAAATTAGTAAAAAGGTCTCTAGATGGTCATACAAATTAACAGATGATTTGGAAGAAGAAGATGACGAAGAATCGATGGAAGATCCTGAAATTCGGTCAAGAAAAGGGAAACGCATAATAATTTATACTGATAACGATCAGAGTACTAATTCGAGTGCTACTAATAATACTACTAGTAATACTAGTGATGAAGAAGACGAGGTGGCTTTGATACGTTACTCACAACAATCGGATTTTCGCCGTGGTATAATCAAAGGATCCATGCGTGCTCAAAGACGTAAAACAATTATCTTGAAAATATTTCAAGCAAATGCGCATTCTCCACTTTTTTTGGATCGAATAGACAAAACATTGTTTTTTTCGTTTTTAAATATATTTAAAATTAGGAATTGGTTAGGGAGAACCTCAGAATCTCAAATTTATTATTTTGAGCAAGAACATACAAAAGAAAATGAGAAAACAAACAAAGAGAAAGAAGAGGAAAATGAACGAATAGCAATATCAGAGGCTTGGAATAGCTTTCTATTTACTCAAGCAATAAGAGGTTTAATATTAGTAACCCAATCTTTTCTTAGAAAATATGTTCTATTTCCCGTATTAATAATAGCTAAAAATATTAGTCGTATGTTATTGTTTCAATACCCCCAATGGTACGAGGATTGGAAGGAATGGAATGGAGAAATTCATGTTAAATGTACTTATAATGGTGTTCAATTATCAGAAACGGAATTTCCCAAAAACTGGTTAAGAGAGGGTATTCAAATAAAGATTCTATTTCCTTTTTGTCTGAAACCTTGGCAAAGATCTAAGGTACGATTTAATCATGGAGATCAGCAAAGGCAAAAAAAAGAGAAAAAAGATAACTTTTGTTTTTTAACAGTTTGGGGAAGAGAAGCAGAGCTACCTTTTGGGTCTCCCCGAAAACGACCTTCTTTCTTTGAACCCATTTTAAAAGAACTCGAAAAAAAAACGATAAAAGCGAAAAAGAAAATTTTACAAGTTATAAGAGTTTTCAAAGAAAGAGGAAATGGGGTTCTAAAAGTTTCAAAAAAAAAAACAAAATGGGTCATCAAAATAATTCTATTTATGGACCTAATAATGAAAGAACTTGAAAAAGTAAAACCCATATTAAAATTGAGTAGGGTTAAAATATATGAAACGACTAAAAATAAAAATGGAAGAGATTCTAATATAAATAATCAGATTCTTCGCGAATCGACAATTGCAATTCCATTCCTGAATTGCGAAAATGCAAATTATTCACTCATCGAAACAAAAATGAAAGATCTTGCTAATAAGACAATCACAATTAGGAGTCAAATAAAAGGAATCAAAAAAGACAAGAAAAAAATGGTTCTAACTTATGATGATAAAAGATCGGAATTACAGAAGGATATTTGGCAAATATTTAAAAGAAAAAATATCCGATTAATACGTAAATCGCATTATTTTATAAAATCTTTCTTTGAAAAAATATACATGAATCTATTACTATGTATCATTAAGATTCCAAGTTTTAAATCAACAAACAAAATTTTAACTAAATACATTTATAATGATAAAACAAATCAAGAAGGAATTGAAAAGACAAATCAAAAAATAATGAACTTTATTTCGACTATAAAAAAGTCGTTTTATAATATTTTTTATAATACTAATTTTAGTATTAGCAACAAAAATTCTAATATTTATTGGGACTTATCTTCTTTGTCCCAAGCATATATATTTTACAAATTCTCGCAAAATCAATTACTTACCAAATATGCTTTGAAATCTGTACTTCAATATCATAACACCTATCCTTTTCTTACAGATATAATAAAGAATTATTGTACAACACAAGGAATATTTGGTTCCAAACCAAAGCATAAGAAAATACATAAGTATAGAATGAATAAATGGAAAATGTGGTTAAGGGGTCATTATCAATATAATTTATCTCGGACTAAGTGGTCTTATTTAATGCCAAAAAAATGGCAAAATAGGGCCAACCAATATCGTATAATTCAAAAAAAAGACTCAACGAAATCGGATTTATATAAAAAAGAAAAAGACCAATTAATTCATTACATGAAAGAAAATTACTATGCAGTAAATTCATTGATGAGTCAAAAAGACAAATTGAAAAAACATTTCGGATATGATATTTTATCATATAAATATATAAATTTTGAGGATAATAAAAACTCATATATTTATGAATCAACGTTACAATTACAAGAAGTGGAAAACAAAAAAATTGCATCTAATTTCAATACACTAAAACCCGAACCATTTTATGGATTGATAAGGATAGTTATTAATAATTATCTAAAAAAAAGATTTCTCATTGATACGGACAAAAATATGGATAGACTATTTTTAAATTATAAAATTCCCCATTTCTGTATTAGAAATAATATTGATATTGAGACCCGGGCTAATACGCCTATCAACACCAAGATTCATAACACCAAGATTCATAAAAATACTAAAAATCTAAATTATCAAAAATTACAAAAAAATTCCTTTTTTGATTGGATGGGAATGAATCAAGAAAAATTCTATCGTAGCATATCAAATCTGGAACCTTGGTTTTTCCCAGAATTTGTACTACTTTTTAATGCGTATAAAATAAAACCGTGGATCATACCTACAAAATTACTTATTTTTCATTTTTATTTCTATGAAAATATTAGTAAAAGTAAAAAGATCAATGTAAAAAAAAAAAATGAACAACAAGGTCAAGGAAATCTTGTATTATATTTACGAAAACAAAATGAAAAAGATGTTAAGACAGATTATACAGGAACAGACATTAAAAAAGGTAGAAAAAAAAAACAATCTAAGAGCAAGAAAGAAGCGGAACTCAATTTCTTCTTGAAAAAATATTTTCTTTTTCAATTAAGATGGGATGATCTCTTGAATCAAAGAATGATCAATAATATAAAGGTATATTGTCTTCTACTTAGACTGATAGATCCAAAGGAAATAGCTATATCTTCAATTCAAAAAGGAGAGATGCATCTAGATGTAATGTTGATTCAGAAAGATCTAACTCTTACAGAATTGGTAAAAAGAGGCATATTTATTGTCGAACCAATTCGTCTATCTATGAAAGGGGATGGAAAAGATATTATATATCAAACCATAGGTATTTCATTGGTTGATAAGACTAAACACCAAACTGATGGAAAATACATAATAAAAAAAGAATATGTTGATAAAAAAAAATTTGATGAATCTGTTGCACAACACAGCAATATACTTATGACTAAAAACAAAAATTATTATGATTTCCTTGTTCCTGAAAATATTCTATCCCCCAGACGTCGTAGAGAATTGAGAATTTTCATTTGTTTTAATTCTCAGAATTGGAATATTATGGGTAGAAATCCAATATTCTGTAATCAAAACAACATAAACAACTGTGGACAATTTTTGAACAAGGAAAAACATCTTAATACATATACAAAGAAATTCATTAAATTCAAATTTTTTCTTTGGCCCAATTATCGATTAGAAGATTTAGCTTGTATGAATCGTTATTGGTTTGATACCAATAATGGCAGTAATTTCAGTATATCAAGAATACATATGTATCCACGATTCAGAATTCTTTAAATTCTTTAATTATATTAATAGTATATAATAAATATAAATATAACATAGTATATTTCCTCTATATCTTATATCTATTTTTCTTTATCGAAAAAACATTTTCTTTCCTGAATAGGAAAATCTTAAAAAAAAGGGGGATCGTTCCTTTTTATCCAAATCAAATTTTCAATTTGATTTGGATAGAAAAAATTCTATATGAAGAAATGAGAAATTTTTTTGTACTAAATTCAAATAACTGCAAATAATACGTATAATAAATATTTTTATTTTTCCTGATCGGTAAAATTCGCGAAAAAGAAAAAAAAAAGAAAATTTTGTTTTTATGGTCAAAAATTCATTCATCTCGGCTATTCGACAAGAAAAAGAAAAAAACTGTGGATCTGTTGAATTTCAAGTATTTAGTTTCACTGATAAGATACAAAGACTTACTTCACATTTAAAATTACATAAAAAAGATTTTTTATCACAAAGAGGTCTACGAAAAATTCTGGGAAAACGTCAACGGCTGTTGGATTATTTGTCAAAGAAAAATCGAGTACGTTATAAGAAATTGATTAACCAGTTGGGTATTCGGGAGTCAAAAACTCGTTAATTTTAAGTTTAAGATTGGTTTTAATTTTTTCTTTAGTTATTAAATTTTGCATTTTGATCAACTTCATTTTGCTAAATTCATGGAATACTGAATTGAATTAAGGAAGAAAAGTTATGACTGTACCAGCTACAAGAAAGGATCTCATGATAGTGAATATGGGTCCTCACCACCCATCAATGCATGGTGTTCTTCGACTAATTGTTACTCTCGATGGTGAAGATGTTATTGATTGTGAACCCATATTGGGTTATTTACATAGAGGGATGGAAAAAATAGCGGAAAATCGAACAATTATACAATATTTGCCTTATGTAACACGGTGGGATTATTTAGCCACTATGTTCACAGAAGCAATAACAGTAAATGCACCAGAACGATTAGAAAGCGTTCAAGTACCTAAAAGAGCTAGTTACATTAGAATAATTATGCTAGAACTGAGTCGTATAGCTTCTCATTTATTATGGCTTGGACCTTTTATGGCAGATATCGGTGCACAGACTCCCTTTTTCTATATTTTCAGAGAAAGGGAATTGTTATATGATCTATTCGAAGCCGCTACAGGTATGCGAATGATGCATAATTATTTCCGTATTGGGGGAGTTGCTACCGATTTACCTTATGGCTGGATAGAGAAATGTTTGGATTTTTGCGATTATTCTTTAACAGGAATTGTTGAATATCAAAAACTTATTACGCGTAATCCTATTTTTTTGGAACGAGTTGAAGGAGTGGGCATTATTGGTGGAGAGGAGGCAATAAATTGGGGTTTATCAGGACCAATGTTACGGGCTTCCGGAATCCAATGGGATCTTCGTAAAGTTGATAGTTATGAGTGTTACAATAAATTTGATTGGGAAGTCCAATGGCAAAAAGAAGGAGATTCGCTAGCTCGTTATTTAGTACGAATCGGTGAAATGAAGGAATCTATAAAAATTATTCAACAGGCTCTAGAAGGAATTCCTGGAGGACCTTATGAGAATTTAGAAGTCCGACGTTTTAATAAAGCAAAAAATTCCGAATGGAATAATTTTGAATATAGATTTATTACTAAAAAACTTTCACCCAATTTTGAATTGTCGAAGCAAGAACTTTATGTGAGAGTAGAAGCCCCAAAAGGAGAATTAGGAATTTATTTGATAGGAGATAGTAGTGTTTTCCCTTGGAGATGGAAAATTCGTCCACCCGGTTTTATCAATTTGCAAATTCTCCCTCAACTAGTTAAAAGAATGAAATTGGCAGATATCATGACGATATTAGGTAGTATAGATATCATTATGGGAGAAGTTGATCGTTGAAATGATAATTGATATAACAGAAGCGGAAATACAAGCTATAAATTCTTTTTCTAGATCGGAATCTTTAAAAGAAGTCTATGGACTCATATGGATCTTTGTTCTTATTTTCACCCTTATATTGGGAATAACAATAGGGGTACTAGTAATTGTGTGGTTAGAAAGAGAAATATCTGCAGCAATACAACAACGCATTGGGCCTGAATATGCCGGTCCATTGGGAATTCTTCAAGCTATAGCAGATGGAACCAAATTAGTTTTTAAAGAAGATCTCCTCCCATCTAGAGGAGATATTCGTTTGTTCAGCGCGGGACCGTCTATAGCGGTCATATCTGTTCTACTAAGTTATTTAGTAATTCCTTTTGGATATCACCTTGTTTTGACCGATCTTAGTATAGGCGTTTTTTTATGGATCTCCATTTCAAGTATTGCCCCTATTGGACTTCTTATGTCAGGATATGGATCGAATAATAAATATTCTTTTTCAGGTGGTCTACGGGCTGCTGCTCAATCTATCAGTTATGAAATACCATTAACTCTATGTGTGTTATCAATATCTCTACGTGTGATTCGGCAGAACATTATTATTTTCCCTCTTTTCTAGTTCTAGAACTAGAAATAGAATAAAGAAATTGAATATATTATATTCAATGGATATTTTCTTTTTTTATTTATCATTAGGGTTGATGAATTAAGCTAGATAGTTAGATGAGTAAAAGCAAACTGCTTATAAATTTGCAGTAAGAGGATTAAATCTCATTCCCTATGTACGAGAATAGAAACATAAGCAGTATAAACTGTTTACCCCAAGGTTAAGATTCTTTGACCAATTATCAGATCTTGAAGCGGGTACAAAAGGTCACCCGTATGGGGTTTCTACTACTGTCTTGTATTTATTACCATACTGGAGATCAATAAAAAATCAGTGGACAGTTAGGAACACCAAGGTACACAAAAGATTAGTAATGAAGATAATTTTAGATAAAAAAAAAAAAGATTTTTTTGCATAAAGCTTTGGATAAAATGAATCATAATGAGGACTTTAAGTTGGTAGAAATGACCAAGTAGTACTTCTCCACGATTCCGATCTCGAGTATGCTCCTATTCATTGATTAAAGAAATGACTATAAAAAACGAATTAATCCTTTATTTTTTTTTTCAGAGTACCTCCTCTCCTCTGAGAAAGAAGAATAGGACAGGAGCAAAAGAAATAGAATGCAAAATATTGAATGGGAAAAATGAAACAAAAAAATACGATACAGGATATTTATTTCTTATTTCTTTTCCCCATTCAATATTCATATCTACTATATACATACATGGAGTTCTTAATCATAAATTTGGAATTAATGATCAATTCTTTCTAACTAATTCTTTCTTTAGAGTTATTGATAAAACCTAATTTATTGATATAACGAGTATTTTATTTAAGGATTAAGTTATTACCGAATAAAGAGAAATTGTAATTTTAATGGAAAAGATCAATTCGGAAGCGCTTTTTTATTCTAGCAAACGGAATTTTGTTGGTCTAATTTTGGACTTCCCGGTATTAGAATTTGAATCTAAAAATTACAATAATACCAAACAAGTACTTACATTTATTTGTGACCATAAAGGAGCCGTATGAAGCTGAGGTCTCATGTACGGTTTTGAAATAGCGATATGAACAGTAATGTTATTATCGACTATGATTATCTAACAGTTCAAGTACAGTTGATATAGTTGAGTCACAGTCAAAATATGGTTTTTGGGGGTGGAATCTGTGGCGTCAGCCTATAGGGTTTGTTGTTTTTCTAATTTCTTCTCTAGCAGAATGTGAGAGATTACCTTTTGATTTACCAGAAGCAGAGGAGGAATTAGTAGCAGGTTATCAAACAGAATATTCGGGTATTAAATATGCTCTATTTTACCTTGCTTCTTACCTAAATTTATTAGTTTCTTCATTATTTATAACAGTTCTTTACTTAGGCGGGTGGAATTTCTCTATTCCGTATATATCTATTCCTGAATTTTTCGGAATAAATAAAATGACAGGAGTTTTTGGAATAACAATTGGTATATTTATTACATTAGCTAAAGCTTATTTGTTTTTGTTCATTCCTATCATAGCAAGATGGACTTTACCTAGACTGAGAATGGACCAACTTTTAAATTTTGGATGGAAATTTCTTTTACCTATTTCTCTGGGTAATCTATTATTGACAACTTCTTCCCAACTTATTTACCTATAAAGAATAGAATAAGATAACGATATTCTCCATTCATAACTGATCTTAAACAAGAGAAAGAAACATCAAATTATTCACGGAGATCTACAATATGTTCCCTATGGTGACCGGGTTCATAAATTTTGGTCAACAAACAATACGGGCGGCAAGGTACATTGGTCAAAGTTTCATAATTACCCTATCCCATACAAATCGTTTACCTGTAACTATTCAATATCCTTATGAAAAATCGATCACATCAGAACGTTTCCGCGGTAGAATTCATTTTGAATTTGATAAATGTATTGCTTGTGAGGTATGTGTTCGTGTATGTCCCATAGATCTACCCGTTGTTGATTGGAGGTTTAAAAGAGAGATTAAAAAGAAACAATTGTTTAATTATAGTATTGATTTTGGAGTCTGTATATTTTGTGGTAATTGTGTCGAGTATTGTCCAACAAACTGTTTATCAATGACTGAAGAATATGAACTTTCAACTTATGATCGTCACGAATTAAATTATAATCAAATTGCATTAGGTCGGTTACCAATGTCAGTAATTGGAGATTACACAATTCAAACAATTATGAATTCCAGTCAAATCAAAATGGATAAAGATAAACCCCTTGATTCAAGAACGATTACTGATTACTAATATTTTTTTATATAAAGATAAACAGAAACAAGTCTTCTTTTTTTTTATGAGAACCTAAAAAACTTATCTTATTAACTATTGATTATTGAGAATCATTCTTTGATTTAAACTGTGAATATGTATTTTCTTAATTATTTTAAAATATTAAAAATTATAATCTTTAAAAGAAAAAAGAAAAGATTAGCCGATAATTTTAATAACTTTATCTATATCCACAGTAATCCATCCATATTAAGATTTAATTGCATTAAAAACTCGTCATATATAAGAAAAAAAAAATAAGGGGAACACCCCTCTCTTTCCTGGACTATTTAGTAAGGTCATGAAACATTTTGACTGATTTTTCTCTTATACATAATGGATTTACCTGGACCAATACATGATATACTTGTAGTATTTCTGGGATCATTTCTTATATTAGGAGGTCTAGGAGTAGTATTGTTTACTAATCCAATTTATTCCGCCTTTTCGTTGGGATCGGTTCTTGTTTGTATATCCTTATTCTATATTTCATCAAACTCCTTTTTTGTAGCTGCCGCCCAGCTTCTTATTTATGTGGGAGCCATAAATGTCTTAATCATATTTGCTGTTATGTTCGTGAATGGTTCAGAATATTCTAATGACTCCTATCTTTGGACTATTGGAGATGGAGTCACTTCACTGGTTTGTATAAGTATTCTTTTTTCACTAATTACTACTATTGCAGATACGTCATGGTACGGAATTATTTGGACTACAAGATCAAATCAGATTATAGAGCAAGACTTTATAAACAACGTTCAACAAATTGGAATTCATTTATCAACAGATTTTTATCTTCCGTTTGAACTAATTTCTATAATTCTTTTAGTTTCTTTGATAGGTGCAATTACTATGGCTCGTCAATAATAAATAGTTTAGTTAGAATAAAAAAAAATTAGTTTAATCTACTGTCAATATTCCCTTTTTTATGTAATCGCTCGATTCTATTCTAGTCAATCAACTTGGTTGAATTTTTGTTCATATTGAAACGAATCGAGGTTCATCAGGAGTTAGTCAATCATGTTCGAACATGTACTTTTTTTGAGTGTCTATTTATTTGCAATCGGTATCTATGGATTGATCACAAGTCGAAACATGGTTAGAGCACTTATGTGTCTTGAACTTATACTAAATTCGGTTAATATTAATCTCGTACTATTTTCTGATATATTTGATAGTCGCCAATTAAAAGGCGAGATTTTCTCAATCTTTATTATAGCGATTGCAGCGGCGGAAGCTGCTATTGGGCTAGCTATTGTTTCGTCGATCTATCGTAACAGAAAATCAACTCGTATTAATCAATCAAGTTTGTTGAAAAATTAGCCATAACTATAATATAAATACATATAAATAGAATATATATATAGAAATTATAGAAAAAACTTTCTATAAAATATCATTTCAGTGTCTTTTATATATTTATTTACAAATAATACTAATATGTATAGTAATATTTCAATATATATTTATATTGAAATATTGACGATCCATTAGTCAACGTGAAGTTGCACGTGTGATTCATGCGACTCATATGATCATGGTTGTTGAAAGATAAATCAAAGTCTCTTGGTCTTCTGATGAACAGATTTATAAAAATTTTGATTCTTAAGATTTTTTTTGATAAATCATTGATTCATCTGGTTTCTATATATAAAGAAAATATAAATATATAATAAATTATATAATTATAAATTTATTATTATTTTTTTTTTTTTACTTTACCAGATCGAAAATTTTTTATGTTCAAAACTGGAATTTATAGACCCAATGTCACATTCAGTAAAAATTTATGATACATGTATAGGGTGCACTCAATGTGTACGAGCCTGCCCCACAGATGTATTGGAAATGATACCTTGGGACGGATGTAAAGCTAAGCAAATTGCTTCCGCGCCAAGAACGGAAGACTGTGTAGGTTGTAAAAGATGTGAATCTGCCTGTCCAACAGATTTTTTGAGTGTCCGTGTTTATTTATGGCATGAAACAACTCGCAGCATGGGTCTATCTTATTGATACGTTATAATAAATTCCACTTGAATCATTTGATTCCTTTTTACCGACAAAAGCCCGTGCTCAAAAGAATATATTTTATTGAGCACGGGCTTTTTGGTCAAAACGCATCTTGTCTTTATCACGAGTTATTTCCCTTGGTTAACAATACTTGTAGTTTTGCCAATATTCGCGGGTTCCTCAATTTTCTTTCTCCCTCATAAAGGGAATAAGGTATTTAGATGGTATACAATATGTATTTGTTTATTAGAACTCCTTATAACAACCTATGTCTTCTGTTATCATTTCCAATTGGATGATCCATTAATTCAATTAGAAGAGGATGCTAAATGGATAAATGTTTTCAATTTTCACTGGAGACTGGGAATCGACGGACTTTCCATAGGACCTATTTTACTAACAGGATTTATCACTACTTTAGCTACTTTAGCAGCTTGGCCTGTTACTCGAAATTCGCGATTGTTCTATTTCCTGATGTTAGCAATGTACAGTGGTCAAATAGGATTATTTTCTTCTAGAGATCTTTTACTTTTTTTTATCATGTGGGAGTTAGAATTAATTCCTGTTTACTTACTTTTATCTATGTGGGGAGGAAAGAAACGTTTGTACTCGGCTACAAAGTTTATTTTGTACACTGCGGGGGGTTCCATTTTTCTCTTAATAGGAGTTCTAAGTATGGGTTTATATGGTTCCAATGAACCAACATTGGATTTTGACAGATTAGGTAATCAGTCATATCCTGTGACATTAGAAATAATATTCTATTTGGGCTTCCTTATTGCTTATGCTGTCAAATCACCGATTATACCCCTACATACATGGTTACCAGATACCCATGGAGAAGCACATTACAGTACATGTATGCTTCTAGCGGGAATCTTATTAAAAATGGGAGCATATGGATTGATTCGTATCAATATGGAATTATTACCACATGCTCACTCTATATTTTCTCCCTGGTTAGTGATAGTGGGGGCAATCCAAATAATTTATGCAGCTTCAACCTCGCTTGGTCAACGTAATAAAAAAAAAAGAATAGCCTATTCTTCTGTATCGCACATGGGTTTCACAATTATAGGAATTGGTTCTATAACCGACATGGGACTCAACGGAGCCATTTTACAAATACTCTCTCATGGATTTATTGGTGCTGCACTTTTTTTCTTGGTAGGAATGAGTTGTGATAGAATACGTCTTGTTTATCTCGACGAAATAGGGGGAATATCCATTCCAATGCCAAAAATATTTACCATGTTTAGTAGTTTCTCGATGGCTTCTCTTGCATTGCCGGGAATGAGTGGTTTTGTTGCGGAATTAGTAGTATTTTTTGGACTAATTACCAGTCCAAAATATCTTTTAATGCCAAAAATATTAATTACCCTTGTAATGGCAATTGGAATGATATTAACTCCTATTTATTTGTTATCTATGTTACGGCAAATGTTCTATGGATACAATTTTTTCAATGTTCTAAACTCAAATTTCGTGGATTCTGGACCACGAGAACTATTTGTTTCAATCTGTATCCTTTTACCCGTAATAGGAATTGGTATTTATCCCGATTTCGTTCTTTCTTTATCAGTTGACAAGATACAAGCTATCCTATCTAATTATTTTCATAGATAGTTTTTTTTCTTAATGAGATAGAAAGTCTTATAATTTTCAATTATAATATTTTTGAAACTATTCGCTGTACAACAAAAAAAATAATAAAGTGAATTAGAAAGATGTATCCCAAGTTTTTAAGAACTGTTTGAATTAAGATTCAAACAGTTCTTAAAAACTCACACAAATTTTCGTTATATATGTCTTACTTAATTCCGCATGTAATTTCTACAATTTAATTAGATTTTATGTGAATGAACCATAACTATGTAGACCTATTCCTAATAGATTGATCCCAAAATAGCATATCCAAATTATAAGAAATCCTATAGAAGCTACAAGTGCCGAATTCGTACCGTGCAAACTTTGATTTGTTCTAGTATGTGAATAAATCGCGAATATGGTCCAAGTAATAAATGCCCAAGTTTCCTTGGGGTCCCAATTCCAATAAGACCCCCATGCTTCGTTAGCCCATACTGCTCCAGAAAGAATACCTATGGTTAAAAAGGTAAACCCTAAACTAATAACACGATAACTCCAATAATCCAAACGCTGAATTAATTGATATTTATAATAATTTGGAAATGAAAGAAAAGAAGTGCTTTTAACAACACTTCTTTTTTCGTTCAAGTATTCGATCTTCCCAAAGAAAAATGACTTAATTAATATTAATAAATTTTTGCTTCTAAAAAAAATATCGATGTTTTTTCGAAATGTAATGACTAAAAAAGCGACTGATAATAACGAACCACATAAAAGAGCCGCATAGCTCAATAACATCATACTTACATGCATCATTAACCACTGAGATTGTAGAGCAGGTACTAATATTACTGATTGATGCATTTTACTTGAAAGACCAGATGTAGCGAAACCTTGAGTAAAAATGGCACTTGGCGCGGTTATTGTGCTTAAATCATTTTTTTGATTCCATAGCTTGGAAACCATATGAATAATGGAAAAACTCCACGAAAGGAAGATTAATGACTCGTATAAATTACTTAATGGAAAATGTCTCGAAGAAATCCAACGAATAACTAATAATCCTGTTAGAGAAAAAAAAGTAGCTAGCATTCCTTTTTCCGACGAATGGCGTAATCCGATGATTTCATGAACTGATAGAATCATCAAATGAATCGCAATCACAATTGAAACGATCGAAAAAGAGAGATGAGTTAATATATGTTCTAAAGTCGCAAATATCATACATAAAAAGGGTCTCATTACAGAATTGAAATCGGGAATTAAATACATTATAAGATCCATTCTATCTCTTTTAGAGTATGCCGCCACTCGGACTCGAACCGAGATGCTCTAGCACTGCTTCCTAAGAGCAGCGTGTCTACCAATTTCACCATAGCGGCTTACTTACTTGAAATAATAATAGTCAATTCATGTTGAATCGTCTAGATGTAGATTCTAGAATCCGATATAGTTATCCTTTAGGAAATGGATGAATAAGGGTTCTTTTAAACTCTTTTGTTTAAACTAAAGTATTCTTTTTATTTTTAATAACACTTAGAAAACTCAGAAAGATCTTTTTTATCAAAAAAAAAGAAATATAAATTAAATAAATAGGATGATTTTATACATATAAAAATATAATTACTAAATTTAATAAATTAAATTAGAAATAAAAAGACTCGTTTTCTAAAAATAAAAATCTTGTTTTTAGTCTACTTTTTAATGTATTTAGTGTAATTTAATTAATTATTCTAATTATATAGTGATTATATAGAAAAAAAATATATATATATATATATAATATATATATTAATATTTGTTGTTTGTTATGTACATAATTTAAATATAGAATAATAATTAGTAAACAAAACAAATTTCATTTGATCTTGAGATAGACATATAATAAAACAGTTTTAATATTCATTATAATTACATTTTATTTCTTTTCCTAATGGAAAAAAAATTTCTACTGGGAAAAGAAATAAAATAATACTTAGAACCAAACTAGCAGACAGATAAGTTAATATTCGACATAAAATAGCTGCTAGTTCTAACTAATCTTGAGGAGGTAAATAAATACAAAAGTTAATGAAAAATTTTCATATTCTATATATGGAAAAGTTCTTTAAATCACGGAATTCAAATTATTCCAAGATTTTCTTATTTGTTTGCCGAACAAAAAAACTTTTTGAATTTCTCGTAGAAACTGACTTTGCTAAAGAAAAGGCTTTTATTGCAACTAAATTTCCTTTTTTCTTCCAAATATTTCTACGAATACGTTTTTTTGATATAGAAGTACGTTTTTTTGGAACTGCCATAAAAAAAAGAGTTCTTCCTTTTTATTGTTGTATGTGAAAGACATGTATTGATCAATATGGATCGTTTTTTTTTAGTTTTAGTCATTTTTTATATTATATTTAATTTCGTCGATAATCTTTTTTTTAAAACAATACAAATATATTGTTTATATATACATGTGTGTTACATATATAATAAACTAGGAAAAAATAGAAGAAAAGAAAGAAAAATTTGAAAAGGAATTTTCTAGTAATTAATATGTTAAACAAGACATTCCGTTAGCTAAGAAAAGGAACTTTCATTTTACGTTTTTTTTTATTCAGTTCTAGAATATAAGAAGTGAGGATTTTTATAAGATTTCTGATATTTTCTTATCTTATTGGATTTCAATCCAATCAACCAATTCTTCTAGTAATTTTTTAAAATTACTAGAAGAATTGGTTGATTTATTGATGCAAACTATATATCTGTATCCATATTCTACTGATATTGGTATAGTTATTTTTGCTTACTTTTCTTACTTTTTCTTTGCTTACTATAGTATATGATATGGTTATATATTACTAGAATAGTATTCTAGTAATATATAACCATATCATATACTCCTTCTCTTTTTTTTATAAAAAAATATTTTTCGACTTCAAAAATGAATATTTTAGTTAAAAAATTAATAACTAAAAAATGGCTCTATATCGAGCTATTTGGATAAAGCATTTAAGCAACAATTTATAACTTTTTCAAATTTTTGAAATATCTGAAAAAAGTAAGAAAAATGTAAAATAAGAATATTTAAGGTTTCATATCTTTTTTTTTTCATTTTTTTATTGTTTTCTTCAAAAGCAATAAAAAAAAAGCAATAAAAATTGGTGAATTGGAAACAATTATAAGAAAAAAACGAAAATTTGTGTTTTTTATGGAACATACATATAAATATGCATGGATAATACCTTTTCTTCCATTTCCTATTACTATGTTAATAGGATTTGGACTTCTACTTATTCCTGCAGCAACAAAAAATATTCGACGTATGTGGGCTTTTCCGAGTGTTTTGATGCTAACTATAGTTATGGTATTTTCTGTTAATCTTTCTATTCAGCAAATAAACGGAAATTTTATCTATCAATATCTATGGTCTTGGACTGTCAATAATGATTTTTCTTTAGAGTTCGGACACTTGATTGATCCGCTTACTTCTATTATGCCAATATTAATTACTACTGTTGGAATCATGGTTCTTATTTATAGTGATAATTATATGTCTCATGATCGAGGATATTTGAGATTTTTTGCTTATATGAGTTTTTTCAATACTTCTATGTTGGGATTAGTTACTAGTTCTAATTTAATACAAATTTATATTTTTTGGGAACTTGTAGGAATGTGTTCCTATTTATTAATAGGTTTTTGGTTCACACGACCAATTGCAGCAAGTGCTTGTCAAAAAGCTTTTGTAACCAATCGTATAGGGGATTTTGGTTTATTATTAGGAATTTTAGGATTTTATTGGATAACGGGGAGTTTAGAATTTCGAGATTTGTTCGAAATAGTTACTAAATTAATTCATAATAATGGAGTAAATTCTTTATTTATTACTCTTTGTGCTTCTTTTTTATTCCTCGGCGCAGTTGCTAAATCTGCACAATTCCCCCTTCACATATGGTTACCTGATGCTATGGAAGGACCCACTCCCATTTCGGCTCTTATACATGCTGCTACTATGGTAGCAGCAGGAATTTTTCTTGTAGCTCGTCTTCTTCCTCTTTTCATAGTCATACCTTACATAATGAATCTTATTTCCTTAATAGGTATAATAACAGTATTATTAGGAGCTACTTTGGCTCTTGCTCAAAGAGATATTAAAAGAAGTTTAGCTTATTCTACCATGTCTCAATTGGGTTATATTATATTAGCTCTGGGTATAGGTTCTTATAGGGCTGCTTTATTCCATTTGATCACTCATGCCTATTCGAAAGCTTTATTGTTTTTAGGATCTGGATCCATTATTCATTCAATGGAATCCATTGTTGGATTTTCACCAGATAAAAGTCAAAATATGGTTCTTATGGGAGGGTTAACAAAATATATTCCAATTACAAGAATTACTTTTTTATTAGGTACACTTTCTCTTTGTGGTATT